TTGTTTAGTTGCTGTTTGCATGGTTTATGGCGTCGCAAAAAGTTTGACGAATCTAGGGGGGTAGATGTCTAAGGAAAGGTAAATCATTAAAGTGATAGCGTTCAATCGGTGGATGTTAATAGGTATCTGTGGTTGTTGTAACCCGTTGTAAGTTAGGTTCTAGGATGTTTTGTACTGGCTCTGTTTTTGGGGTTTGGCAGAGTTGTAGTGCACTGCATTGGACCTAACGGGGGGTAAGGGGGGTTTGTTGGCCTAGGATTCCGGGTACTGATCGACGCGGGTGTGTGCGTACACGTGGGTGTGCGTGTACGCGTACTATGTCCTTAAACCATGGACTAGATTGTCCCCTTATGGGAATCACCTTCCGGGGAGCAAGAATGCAGTCAAACCAAGCATTGATATGTCCCGTACCATTGACATTATATCCTGTTTCCTCATTATGCGGACCAATAAGGTTCACCGTAAGTCCAGCTTGACCTAATGCTCCTGCTCTGGGGCCTCTGACGGCCATAGCTGAGTCCAAGCATCCCCCAAAATTAAAAACTACTAAAGGCATGACAGCACAGTTATGCCGCGGCATGGGCTGATTAGTCATTAATCCATCGAGATGTCTTATTTAAGGGGAACGTGTGGGCGATCACGAGGTGTAATGGCCCTGAAGCAAGAACCAGATGCCGTTTACTACCCAAGTTTAGAAACCCCCAAGTGACATGGGCCTGGGACAAGAAGAGGGATCCGTATTGGGCGGGTTGCTGGTTTCACGGAGGTAGGTAGATTAAGGGACAACTGGCACTGTTGGATAGTCATGTTGAGGACGATTATTTCACCTTATGGGGTATGTCCGATCAATAATTATATGTATTATAGTCCGATTAAGAATTTTATTTGGATTATCATTCTCCATATTAGTAGGTCATTATTAATATTTATTGTCTTGTTATGAATTAACGTATATTTACTTGCTTGATACTCATGCATTTATTAATTCTTATAGTACTGTCATGAATAGTATGTACTAGAATAATTATGTGGTAAATAATATTATGCACGAATTACATACCCTTCCGTTGGTTGGTATAGATTAATGCGGTTATGTTACATTAGATAATCTGAGTTCATGAAATGAAGGTTCAAGGAGTAGTTTAAAGAGAATTTCAGCTTTGGGTGTTGAAGGTGGGGCTTGAGCCTTCTCCTTGAGTCCATGGGGAGGTTTACCCCCTTTTCTGGCTTACAAGACCAGTGTAATTTATATACTACGTGGACTCTTCATTTTAGGAGGTGATTTTCTATTGTACTTGTGGCGGGTATGAGAATTAGGATAATGGTGAAGTACATAATGGATGCTATTTGTCCAATGATAATATAAGGATGTTCTACTGGTTGGCCTCCAATTCATGTTAGTGTAAGTAGGTCTGCGATTAGAAGCCAAAATAAACATTGGCTGATGGGGCGGAATATTATGGTTCGTTGTTTTGATGTGTGTAGTAAGGGAATGACAGCTAGAACTAGGATGGAAAGTACTAGGGCTAGTACACCTCCGAGCTTATTTGGGATGGATCGTAGGATGGCATAGGCAAATAGGAAATATCATTCTGGTTTGATATGTGGTGGGGTGTTGAGTGGGTTGGCTGGAATGTAGTTGTCTGGGTCTCCTAGAAGGTCTGGTGAGAATAGCACTAGCATAGATAGTAAGGTTAATATAGTTAGGATTCCTAGGATGTCTTTAATGGTGTGGTAGGGATGGAACGGGACCATGTCTGGGTCTGATGGAATTCCTGTTGGATTGCTGGATCCTGTCTCGTGTAGGAAGAGTAGGTGAACTACTACTAGGGCTGCAATGATGAATGGGAGTAGGAAGTGGAAGGCGAAGAATCGTGTTAGGGTTGCTTTATCTACGGAGAAGCCTCCTCAGATTCACTGTACTAAGTCGGTTCCAATGTATGGGATTGCTGATAAGAGGTTAGTAATTACTGTGGCTCCTCAGAAGGATATTTGTCCTCAGGGTAGGACATAGCCTATGAATGCTGTGGCTATAACGGCGAATAAAAGGATAATCCCAATATTTCATGTTTCTGAGTATATGTAGGAGCCATAGTATATGCCTCGGCCAATATGGATGTACAGGCAAATGAAGAACATGGATGCGCCGTTAGCATGAAGGTACCGTAGGATTCATCCGTAATTTACGTCTCGGCAGATATGGGTTACGGAGTTGAATGCTGTTGCGGTGTCTGATGTGTAGTGTATGGCTAGGAATAGTCCTGTGAGAATTTGCACGGCTAGGCATGCTGCTAGGAGGGAGCCGAAGTTTCATCATGAGGATACGCTCGATGGTACAGGGAGATCTACGAGCGATTCGTTAACGATTTTTAAGAGGGGGTGGGTTTTTCGAATGTTGGTCATTTTGGTTCTTATAGTTGAAGTACAACGATGATTTTTCATGTCATTGGTCATGGGTATTACCATGTAAGAATAATGGCAGCTTATGTTGTATTTGTTTTGAGTGTTATTTTTGTGATTGGTTTTGTTGGGTTCTCGTCTAAGCCTTCTCCTATTTATGGGGGGCTGGGGTTAATTGTGAGTGGGGGAGTGGGATGTGGTATTGTTATGAGTTATAGCGGATCTTTTCTAGGTCTTATAGTATTTTTGATTTATTTAGGGGGGATGTTGGTGGTGTTTGGTTATACTACGGCTATGGCTACTGAGCAATATCCTGAGGTGTGGGTTTCCAATAAGACGGTGTTAGGGGCTTTCGTTGTGGGCATGCTTATAGAGGCTAGTCTAGTTTTTGTTGTGTTAGAGGGTGTAGAGTTAGAGGTTATTTTTAAGTTTAATGATATGGGTGATTGGGCTTTTTATGACACTGGGGGTGTTGGGGTTGTTAGTAATGAGGCTATGGGGGTTGCGGGGTTGTACAGTTATGGGGTTTGGTTTGTGGTGATTACTGGATGGGCCTTGCTTATGGCTGTTGTGGTTATTATGGAAGTTACCCGTGGAAGTTAAATATGGTAGTTGCTAGTATTAGGGTAATTAAAAATGATAGGAAATATAGTTTGATTATTCCTTTTTGGTTCGTGATTAAGGTGGAGGATTTCAGTTGGAGGTGGGCGACTAGTTTTGGTAAGGCAGCTTCTAGTCATGCTAGGTCTAGTAGGAGGGATGCTGATTTTTGGCTGATGGAGAGGCTTGTTATTGGAGGCAGTCGGTGTATGATCGTGGGGAAATAGCCTAGAAGGGTAGAAAATTTGGTTGGGTTGGAGGGCGGATTGAATTTCAGGTTTAGGGCCGCTATATTAAGTTCTAGGGCTAGTGCAAATCCTGTCAGGGTGACAATTAGGGCTATTAGTTTTAGGTATGGGGGTATTGTTATCTGCGGGATGGTTATTGGTGGAATGTTGTTGGAAATTAGGAATCCGGCAAAGATGCTGCCGACTATTAAACGTTTAATGGAGTTTATTAGGAGTGGGTTGTTTTCGTTGACTACGATTAGTGTTGGGAGTCGGGGTTGGCTTAGTAATGCGAAAAAGATGATTCGGGTGCTGTAGACGGCGGTTAGTGAGGTGGCGATTAGTGTAATGAGTAGGGCTCAGGCGTTGGTGTATGATGTGTTTGCGGCTTCGATGATAAGGTCTTTGGAGTAGAATCCTGTTAGGAATGGTATTCCTGTTAGAGCTAGGCTTCCTACGGTTAGGGCGGTAGTTGTAAATGGTATTATTTTGTATAGGCCTCCTATTTTTCGGATGTCTTGTTCGTCGTTTAGACTGTGGATAATTGATCCTGAGCATATGAATAACATGGCTTTGAAGAATGCGTGGGTGCAGATATGTAGGAATGCAAGGTGTGGTTGGTTAATTCCGATGGTTACTATTATTAGGCCTAGTTGGCTTGAGGTGGAGAAGGCTACAATTTTTTTGATGTCATTTTGTGTTAGTGCACATACCGCTGTGAATAGGGTTGTGATTGCCCCTAAGCATAGGGTTATTGTTTGTATTATTTGGTTATTTTCTATTAGGGGATAGAATCGGATTAGTAGGAAGACGCCTGCTACAACTATGGTACTAGAGTGTAGTAGGGCTGAAACGGGGGTAGGGCCTTCTATGGCAGAAGGTAGTCAGGGGTGTAGTCCAAATTGTGCTGATTTTCCTGTGGCTGCTAGTAATAAGCCTATGAGAGGTAGGGTTGTGGATGTTGTGTTTAGAATGAAGATTTGTTGTAATTCTCAGGTATTTGAATTGGTTAGGAATCACGCTATGGATAGGATAAATCCAATGTCTCCAATTCGGTTATAGAGGATTGCCTGTAATGCTGCTGTATTGGCGTCTGTACGGCCGTATCATCATCCGATTAGGAGGAATGATATGATTCCTACGCCTTCTCAGCCGATGAACAGTTGGAATAGGTTATTAGCCGTTACTAGGATTATTATGGTAATTAGGAATATTAGGAGGTATTTGAAAAATCGGTTGATGTTAGGGTCTGAGTGTATATATCATATTGAAAATTCCATGATAGATCATGTTACGAATAGTGCTACCGGTATGAACAGTATGGAGAAGAAGTCTAGTTTGAAGCTAAGGGAAATTTTTATGGTTTGGATGGTTATTCAGTTTCAGTTTGTTACCACTGTTTCTTGGCCCGTATAAATGAAAATTATTGTGGGAATAATGGAGATTATAAAGGAGTAGGAGATTATAGTTTTTACATAGTTGGGGTAAGTTGGGTGGTTATGGCGGTTTGATGCAGTTATTATAATGGGGATTGTTAGGATAATTAGGGATACAAGTATTGTGGAAGAGTATATGTTTATTACTTTTATTTGGAGTTGCACCAATTTTTTGGTTCCTAAGACCAACGGATAACTCCTATCCTTTAAAAGTTGAAAAAGCCATGTTGTTAGGCATGGATGCATAGAGTTAGCAGTTCTTGCGTGCTTTTTCGGTAGATAAGAAGTATTGATTTCTGTTTTTAGATTCACAATCTAATGTTTTTGTTAAACTATATCTACAGTATAGGGTTCCTATAATGATTTTAGGGTTAATGGATAGTAGTAGTAGGGGAAGCATATGCATGGCTATAAGGGTGTTTTCTCGTGTGTAGGAGGGTGTGATGTTATTGATATGGTGGGTGTGTTTGCCTCGTTGAGTTATAATGAGCATGTATAGTGAGTATAATGCGGTTAGGATAATGTTGAATCCTATGAGGATGATGGATAGGTTTGATCAGGAGAATGTTGATGTGATTACGAAGAGTTCTCCGATTAGGTTAATGGTTGGTGGTAGGGCGAGGTTGGTGAGGCTTGCTAGTAGTCATCAGGCTGCTATTAGAGGGAGGATGGTTTGTAGTCCTCGGGCTAGGATTATAGTTCGGCTGTGGATTCGCTCATAGTTAGAATTAGCTAGGCAGAATAGCATGGATGAAGTTAATCCGTGTGCGATTATTAATGCTGTTGCTCCTATATGGCTTCATGGGGTCTGAACTAGGACGGCGACAATTACTAGTGCTATGTGGCTAACTGATGAATACGCGATTAGTGATTTGAGGTCAGTTTGTCGTAGACAGATTGAGCTAGTTATGATTATTCCTCATAGTGATAGTATTATAAAGGGGTAGGCTATGTGATTGGTTATCGGGTTAAGTAGGACTGTAATGCGTAGTATGCCGTAACCCCCTAATTTGAGTAAGATTGCTGCTAAGACTATGGATCCAGCGATTGGAGCTTCTACATGGGCTTTAGGGAGTCATAGGTGTAGGCCATATAACGGTATTTTTACTATGAAAGCTATCATGCAAGCTAATCATAAGGTAGTGTTAGCTCATGATGGTGATATAGATTTGGCTCAGTACTGGATCAATAGGAAGTTCAGTGATCCTGTTGAGTTTTGAATATAAACTAGTGCTACTAGTAATGGTAGAGATCCTACTAGGGTGTAGAATAGAAAGTACAATCCGGCATTAAGTCGTGCTTGATTACCTCATCGGGTGATAATAATTAGTGTTGGAACTAGTGTGGCCTCGAACAAGATATAGAATATGATTAATTCTGTAGCGGTGAAGGTTATAATTAAGAAAACTTGGAGGAGAACAAGTATAGTAATGTATAGTTTTTTTCGTGTAGGTGTTTCGTTGGTGAGATGGAATTGGCTGGCAATAATTATTAATGGGAGTAGCCATATGGTTAATATTAACAGAGGGGTTGATAAAGAGTCTGAGAAGAATATTAACGAGAAGTTAAGACTGTTGTCACTGAATTGGTTAATTAAAGGAAAGCATAGTAAGCTGATTATTAGGCTGTGGGCTGTGGTGTTGATTCAGATTAGTTTGGTTTTTGATAGTCATGTTAATGGGATTAATATAATAGTTGGCACAATGATTTTTAGCATTGTAGGAGGTTTAGGTTCTGCACGTAGTCTACTCCGTAAGTATTGGATACTATCACGAGGAGGGATAGGCCTAGTGCGGCTTCACAGGCTGCGAATACTAGTAGAATAATGGGTAATATGCTTGCTAGAGTTATATGCGTGCTTAGAATCGTTATGGATATCATTACAAATAGGGATAGTATTATGCCTTCTAAGCATAGAAGGGATGATATTATGTGAGATCGGTATATTAGTAGTCCTGTGAGAGAAATTATGAATGCCAAGAGTATGTTTATATAGGTTAAAGACATTTGATAATTATGAATATGATCATAGTCTAGTGAGTCGAAATCACTTGTTTTTTTTTAAACTAATTATCATTATTCAGATCATTCTAGCCCCTTTTGGAATCATTCGTAGGCTAGGCTGATGGCCAGGATTGAGATTAATAGTAAGGCTACGGGGAGCATTGTTTTTAGGTTGCCAGTTTGTGAGGCTCATGGTAGGGGTAGTAGGAGAGCAATCTCTAGATCAAATAGTAAGAATGTAATTGCTACTAGGAAGAATTTTATGGAGAAGGGTAAGCGAGCAGATCCTATTGGGTCGAAGCCACATTCGTAGGGACTAGCTTTTTCGGTGTATACGTTTGTTTGGGGTAGTCAGAAGGCAATTGCGACTAGCAGGGAGGCGAGTAGTGTGTTGATTAGTAATGTGAGTGCTATGTTTATTATTCTTTTCTGGGTTTGTACCAGAGCTAACTGATTGGAAGTCAGTTGTACTGATTAATACTAAAAGAATAAGAGCCTCATCAATAGATGGATACATAAAGGAATAATCACACTACATCTACGAAATGTCAGTATCAGGCAGCGGCTTCAAAACCGAAATGGTGGCTTGATGTGAAGTGGAATTTTAGTTGTCGTAGTAGGCATACGATGAGGAAAGTTGAGCCGATAATAACATGTAGGCCATGAAATCCTGTTGCTATAAAGAATGTAGAGCCATATACTCCATCTGAGATAGTGAAGGGGGTTTCGTAGTACTCGGACGCTTGTAGGAATGTGAAGTACAGACCTAGGCAGATTGTAATAAATAGTGATTGGATCATGTGTTTGCGGTTTCCTTCTATTAGACTATGGTGAGCTCAAGTAATGGATACGCCTGAGGCTAGTAGTACTGATGTGTTAAGAAGAGGAACGTCTAAGGGGTCTAGTGGGGTAATGCCTGCTGGTGGTCAATACCCTCCTAGTTCGGGAGTTGGGGCTAGGCTTGAGTGGTAGAAGGCTCAGAAGAAGCCGGAGAAGAAGAATACTTCTGAGATAATAAACAGGATTATGCCATAGCGAAGGCCTTTTTGGACAATAGGAGTGTGGTGTCCTTGGAAAGTGCTTTCTCGGACGATGTCTCGTCATCATTGATATATAGTTAGGGTATTGGTAATTAGGCCTAGGATTAGGAGTAGGGTGGAGTTATAGTGGAATCATATTACTAGTCCGGATGTCAGCAATAGGGCTGATAGGGCTCCTGTTAGTGGCCATGGGCTAGGGTTGACTATGTGATAGGCGTGTGCTTGGTGGGTCATTAGGCATTGTCGTGTAGATATAGGCTTACTAGTAAGGTGAAGACGTAGGCTTGAATTAGAGCTACAGCGAATTCAAGGATGGTTAGTAGGATTAAGATAATGAATGTGATGAAGGCAGTAGTCATGCTAATGTCTATGAGGGCTAAGGTAGCCCCTCCGATTAGATGGATTAAGAGGTGGCCTGCTGTGATATTGGCTGTTAGTCGTACGGCCAGGGCCACTGGTTGGATAAATAGACTGATTGTCTCAATGATTACTAGTATCGGGATAAGGGGGATAGGAGTTCCTTGTGGGAGAAAGTGTGCTAGGGAAGCTTTAGTTTTATGGCGGAAACCTAGAATTACTGTGCCTGCTCAGAGGGGGATAGCTATACTGAGGTTTATTGATAGTTGTGTTGTTGGGGTGAACGAGTGTGGTAGAAGTCCTAGTAGGTTGGTTGAGCCAATGAAAAGGATTAATGATATTAATATTAGGGCTCATGTTTGGCCTTTTCGATTATGAATGGATAGTATTTGTTTGGAGGTAAGGTGAATCAATCACTGTTGGATAGCTACTAGACGGTTGTTGATTAGGCGGTTAGTGGATGGGAATAGGATCGTTGGGAATATAATAACTAGTACGACGATAGGGAGTCCTATTATCGTAGGGGTAATGAAAGAAGCGAATAGATTTTCGTTCATTTAGTTTCTCAAGGGGTTGATGGTTTAGTTGTTTTGGTGAGGGTGGGTTCAGGGGTTGAGTGATAGTGGTGGCTTGATACTTTAAGTTGTATAATAATGAATAAGGTGAGGAGGGTTGATACGATTGTAATAAATCATGTGGATGTATCTAGCTGTGGCATGTCATTAAGGGAAGGTTTAGTCTTCCTATCTTTAACTTAAAAGGTTAACGCTGGAATAGCTTCTCAATGAGTTTATAGTATTGATGCGGATCACTTTTCAAAGTATTCTAGTGGTACGACTTCAAGGACAATAGGTATAAAGCTATGATTGGACCCACAGATTTCGGAACATTGTCCGTAAAATAAACCTGGTCGTGTGGATAGAAGTGTTGTTTGGTTTAGGCGTCCGGGAATTGCATCGGTCTTTAGGCCTAGAGAGGGGACGGCTCATGAATGCAATACGTCTTCGGATGAGATGAGCATGCGGATAGTTATTTCCATAGGCAGTACAACACGGTTGTCTACTTCTAGTAGGCGCAATTCTCCTGGTTTGAGGTCGGGAGTTGGGATCATGTATGAGTCAAAACATAGGTCTGAGTAGTCTGTGTATTCATAGCTTCAGTATCATTGGTGGCCTATCGTTTTGATAGTCATTGAAGGATTGTTAATTTCATCTATCATGTATAGAATTCGTAGTGATGGGAGGGCGATTGTGATGAGGATGATTGCTGGTAGGATAGTTCAGATTGTTTCTACTTCCTGAGCGTCCATGGTACTTGTGTGGGTTAGGGTAGTTGTTAGTATTGATGAAATAATATATAGTACGAGAGAGCTAATTAGGAATACGATTATTAATGTGTGATCATGAAAGTGAAGAAGTTCCTCTATGATGGGTGAAGTTGCATCTTGGAATCCTAGTTGGAAGGGGTATGCCATAGAGATATATAGGAGTTGCACCTATAATTTAATCTTGACAAGATTATGTAATGTTTTACTAATATCTCGCTTGTGAAGAAAGACATAATGGTTATGACGTTGGCTTGAAACCAATTTTAGGGGGTTCGATTCCTTCCTTTCTTGACTATTTAGGGTTGACATATGTTGGTTCTTCGAATGTATGGTAGGGAGGAGGACATCCGTGTAATCATTCAAGATTAGTGGTGGTTAGTTCAACAAGGGAGACTTCTCGTTTGGCTGCGAAGGCCTCTCAGACTATAAATACTATTAGTATAACTGCTGTTAAAGAGATGAAGGATCCTATAGAAGATACTGTGTTTCAGGTGGTGTAGGCATCTGGGTAATCAGAGTAGCGACGAGGTATGCCTGATAGTCCTAAAAAGTGTTGTGGGAAGAAAGTTATATTTACTCCTACAAATATTACTAAGAAGTGAATTTTTGCTCAGGTTATGTTTAGTGTGTATCCAGTAAATAGGGGGAATCAATGTACAAATCCACCCATAATGGCAAATACCGCTCCTATTGATAAAACATAGTGAAAATGTGCTACTACATAATATGTATCATGTAACACGATGTCTAGGGATGAGTTAGCCAGGACGATACCGGTTAGGCCCCCTACCGTGAACAAGAAGATGAAGCCGAGGGCTCATAGTATGGCCGGTGATCATTTGATATTGCCTCCGTGTAAAGTCGCTAGTCAGCTGAATACTTTTACTCCAGTTGGAATGGCAATGATTATGGTAGCTGATGTGAAGTAGGCTCGCGTGTCAACGTCTATTCCTACTGTAAATATATGGTGAGCTCATACGATAAAACCTAGGAAACCGATGGACATTATAGCTCAGACTATACCCATATACCCGAATGGTTCTTTTTTTCCTGAATAGTATGTGACGATGTGAGAGATGATTCCGAATCCTGGCAAGATTAAGATATAGACCTCTGGATGGCCAAAGAATCAGAATAGGTGCTGGTATAGAATGGGATCTCCTCCACCGGCAGGGTCAAAGAATGTAGTATTTAGGTTGCGATCCGTTAATAGTATAGTGATACCGGCCGCTAGGACAGGAAGGGAGAGTAGAAGTAGGACAGCTGTAATTAATACTGATCATACAAACAGGGGTGTTTGATATTGGGATAGGGCTGGAGGTTTTATGTTAATGATTGTAGTGATGAAGTTGATAGCACCTAGAATTGAGGATACTCCCGCTAGATGCAGAGAGAAAATGGTTAGATCAACAGAAGCTCCAGCATGAGCTAGGTTCCCTGCTAATGGGGGGTAGACAGTTCAACCAGTACCTGCTCCGGCTTCAACTATTGAGGAGGCTAGTAGGAGAAGAAAGGATGGTGGGAGGAGTCAGAAACTCATGTTATTTATTCGTGGGAATGCTATATCGGGGGCACCAATTATTAAGGGCACTAGTCAATTACCAAAGCCCCCAATTATAATTGGCATAACTATGAAGAAAATTATTACAAAGGCATGGGCTGTAACCACAACATTATAGATTTGGTCATCGCCTAGTAGAGCTCCGGGCTGCCCTAGCTCGGCGCGGATTAGAAGACTGAGAGCGGTACCTACCATTCCTGCTCAAGCGCCGAATAGTAAATATAGAGTACCGATATCTTTGTGATTTGTTGAGAATAGTCAACGGGTGACGAACATAGGTAATATGGCTGAGTAAGCATTAGACTGTAAATCTAAAGACAGAGGTTGGATCCCTCTTGTTACCAAGTCCTGTGGTGTATTACATATTGAATTGCAAATTCAAAGAAGCAGCTTCAATCCTGCCGGGGCTTCTCCCGCCTTTTTTCTTTATACGGCGGGAGAAGTAGATTGAAGCCAGTTGATTAGGGTGTTTAGCTGTTAACTAAAGTTTCGTAGGTTTGAAGCCTGCCAATCTAGTAAGGGCTTAGCTTAATTAAAGTGATTGATTTGCGTTCAGTAGATGTGAGATATGATCTTGCAGTCCTTATTCAGGAATTAAATAATCGTTTATTTACTTAGAGCTTTGAAGGCTCTTGGTCTGTGTTAACCTAAATTCCTAATATAGTGTGGCTATTATTGGGGTTAGTGGAATGATTATTGTTGAGATAATGACTAGGGGAGGGAGACCTACTGTTCGTTTTGTTGTCTCGAAGTGTCATTTGATTTTGGTGTTGTTTGTTGTCGGGAATATTGTTAGGGATGTGGCGTATGTTAGGCGTATGTAGAAGTATAGGTTTAGTAGGGCTGTGATGGCTATTATGGTTGGGAGGATAAGGCTTTCGTTTTTTGTTAATTCTTGGATGATTATTCATTTGGGTACGAAGCCGGTTAGTGGGGGGAGTCCTCCTAGCGATAGAAGTACGGTAAGGATTATAATGGTGATGAGGGGTATCTTGTTTCATATGTGTGAAAGGGAGAGGGTTGTGGTTGCTGAGGTGTGGATTAGTAGTATGAATATGGTTGTTGTTATGAGGATATAGATAATTAGGTTGAGAATTGTTATAGTTGGGTTATATGCTAGGATTGCTGTTATTCATCCTATGTGGGCAATGGATGAGTAAGCTATGATTTTGCGTAGTTGTGTTTGGTTTAGTCCGCCTCAGCCTCCAATTATTACTGAGATTAATGATAATGTGGTTAGGAGTTCTAGGTTAATGCTGGGTGCAATAGTATATAGAACTGCTAATGGGGCGAGTTTTTGTCAGGTTAGTAGGATTAGTCCTGCTGAGAGTGGTACGCCTTGTGTGACCTCTGGCACTCAAAAGTGGAATGGGGACAGTCCGAGTTTTATAGTTAGGGCTAGTGTTATGATAATTGATGCTATGGGGTTGAAGATTTTTGTGGTTGATCATTGGCCTGAATGTATGAGGTTGATGATTACTGCTAATATGAGGAGTATTGATGCGGTGGCTTGTGTTAGGAAATATTTGGTGGCGGCTTCTGTAGATCGAGGGTGGTGGTTTTTTATTAAGACTGGGATGATGGCTAGTATGTTTATTTCGAATCCTATTCAGACTGATAGTCAGTGGGAGCTGGTTATTACAATTAGTGTTCCAAGGATAATTGTTGATATAATTATAGAGAAGATGATGGGGTTTATTAGTACGGGAAGGATATGAACCAACATTTTCGGGGTATGGGCCCGATAGCTTATTTAGCTGACCTTACTTAGGATTTGGTGTAATATGGTAGCACGAAGAATTTTGGATTCTTAGGATTAGGTTCGATCCCTATAGCCCTAGAAATAAGGGGATTTTAGCCCCTATGTTTTACTCTATCAAAGTAACTCTTTTGTCAGACATATTTCTTATGTTTGGGGTGGGATACCGGCTATGATGATTGGTATGGTTACGTGTCATATGCATAGTGCTAGTGTTAGGGGTAGGAAATTTTTTCATAATAGGTGTATTAGTTGGTCGTATCGGAATCGGGGGTAGGATGCGCGGATTCATAGGAAAGATATGGTGAGGAGTAGTGTTTTGACTATGAAGTTGGTTGTATATAGTTCTGGTATAATGGGGTTGTTGTAGGCTCCTAGGAATAGGATTGTTGTTAGGGCGTTTATTATAATGATATTGGCGTATTCCGCTAGGAAAAAGAGGGCGAATGGGCCCCCAGCGTATTCTACGTTGAAGCCGGATACTAGTTCTGATTCACCTTCCGTTAGGTCGAAGGGGGCTCGGTTTGTCTCTGCTAGGGTTGAGATAAATCATATTATGGCTAGTGGTCATGCAGGGATGATTAGTCATATGTATTCTTGGGTGATGATTAGGGTGGATAGTGTGTATGAGCCATTTATGAGGAGTACGGATAGTAGGATAATTGCTAGTGTAACTTCATATGAAATTGTTTGTGCTACTGCTCGTAGGGCTCCGATGAGAGCATATTTTGAATTTGATGCTCATCCGGATCATAAGATAGCATATACTGCTAGGCTTGATATAGCTAGTATAAATAGTACGCTTAGGTTTATGTTGATTAATGGGTGGGGTATTGGCAGTGGGACTCATATTGTTAGGGCTAGGGTTAGTGCTAGGATTGGTGCAATAATGAATATGGTGATAGATGAGGTTAATGGTCGTAGGGGTTCTTTGGTGAATAGTTTTACGGCATCTGCAATTGGTTGAAGGAGGCCATATGGTCCTACTACATTTGGTCCTTTTCGCAGTTGTATGTAGCCTAAAATTTTGCGTTCGACTAGGGTAAGGAATGCTACTGCTAGGAGGATTGGGACGATTATTGATAATAGGTTAATTAGGAACATAATGTTAAAGAGAGGAGTTGAACCTCTGAGAGATAAAGGTTTAAGTTTTACGCAATTACCGGACTCTGCCACTTTAACGAACCCTGGTCTAGGGGTAGTTGTAAGTAAATTATCAGATTGAGAGAAGTCATCTGTTGATTTGAGGGCGCTTTGGTTAAAGTGGGCCCTGCCTCTCTTATCCTTTCGTACTGGGAGAGACGTTTAATAGATAGAAACCGACCTGGATTGCTCCGGTCTGAACTCAGATCACGTAGGACTTTAATCGTTGAACAAACGAACCATTAATAGCGGCTGCACCATTGGGATGTCCTGATCCAACATCGAGGTCGTAAACCCTATTGTCGATAGGGACTCTAAAATAGGATTGCGCTGTTATCCCTAGGGTAACTTGTTCCGTTGATCAAAAAAGTTTTGGATCAATAAGTGATGATATACTTTGACTGGTTAGTCTAAGTTTAAATCACTCGGAGGGTTTTTTATACTCCGAGGTCACCCCAACCTAAATTGTCAGTCTAGTTAAAGAGTATTTTGTCCCTTGTTGGTAGTTGATTATTTCTTTTTAGCCTGATTAATTAAAAGCTCCATAGGGTCTTCTCGTCTTATTATGGTATTCCCGCCTCTTCACGGGAAGGTCAATTTCACTGATTGGGAGTGAGAGACAGTAAAACCCTCGTGTGGCCGTTCATACGAGTCCCTATTTAGGGAACAAGTGATTATGCTACCTTTGCACGGTCAGGATACCGCGGCCGTTGAACTAATGTCACTGGGCAGGCAGTGCCTCTAATATTGGCTATGCTAGAGGTGATGTTTTTGGTAAACAGGCGGGGTTTGTGTTTGCCGAGTTCCTTTCACTCCTTTTAATCTTTCCTTTATAAGTAGCACTCCTGTGTTGGGTTAACAAGTGGTTGTATAGAAATCTTGTTGTTAGATTTATTCTATGGTTGTTAACTATCAGTGGTCATCCGTTCTGATATATGCTTGTGCTAGGAGAATTGATTCTTGTTACTCATATTAACATTATTTCTCCCATATAGTAATGGGATAGTCCAGTTTTATATTAGGAGTTGGCTGTTGTGTTTGGTATTAGGAATAATAGGGTTGTTGAGCTTGAACGCTTTCTTTATTGGTGGCTGCTTTTAGGCCAACTATGGTTTAGGTTATTTAGCTTACTCTCTAATAAAGGTTGTATCCTTGGTCTAAAGGGCTGTACCCCTTTAGACTATAATTTAAGCTTACAGGTAAAGTTGTAGCTTTTTGGGTAAACTTAAATTTGAACTTAAATTCTTTTCTGGACAACCAGCTATCACCAGGCTCGATAGGCTTATCACCTCTATCCAAGAGTCTTCTCACTATTTTGCCACATAGATGAGTTTGCCCTTTAGGCTGCTCGTGGATAGCTCGTCTGGTTTCGGGGGGCTTAACTTAAGTTCTCTTTGCTAAGTTATGTCTAGTTAAATCATTATGCAAAAGGTAGAAGGGGTAAGCTTTGCTGTTTGTTGCTTTGGTAGGTTCTTTCATTTTTTCCCTTACGGTACTATCTCTATAGCGCCAATTAAAATTTCTATCTCCTATACTTTGATTATGTGTTGAATGGTTTGTTTTAACTTTGTGTGGTGGTTGTATTTGGTTTGGTTTGGGCTAAGTACGGCTCAAAGTGGTCAGTTTATGTGAAATCTTCTAGGTGTAAGCTAGATGCTTTATGTTTAAGCTACACTTTGAATTGTCCAAGCGCACTTTCCAGTACGCTTACCTTGTTACGACTTGTCTCCTCTAGTATATGTGATATTTGGATATATGTTTTATTTTATCTTTAATATTTGAGGAGGGTGACGGGCGGTGTGTGCGTACTTCATGGCCTTATTCAATTAAGCACTCTATTCTTAATTTACTGCTAAATCCACCTTTAGTTCTTGATTTCACAAGTACTTTCGTATGAGATTGTGGCCTATATATAGGAAATGTAGCCCATTTCTTTCCAACCCATAAGCTACACCTTGACCTAACGTTTTTATGTAAGATAATTGAGCTTACTATAGTTCCTTTTAAGGGTTTGCTGAAGATGGCGGTATATAGGCTGAGTTGGCAAGGGTTGGTGAGGTTTATCGGGGTTTATCGATTATAGAACAGGCTCCTCTAGGGGGATGTGAAGCACCGCCAAGTCCTTTGAGTTTTAGGCTGTGGCTAGTAGTACTCTGGCGAGAAATTTTGTTATTTTAATGTTTTAAGTTTAAGGCTAAGCATAGTGGGGTATCTAATCCCAGTTTGGATCTTAGCTGTCGTGTATTCAGATCATTTAAAGCTACTTTCGTAATGGGTCTTACAATAGCTAGGACTTTTTACGGTTTAGCTAAGATTTGGCTTTATTGTTTGAATAATCTTAAACACGCTTTACGCCGTATGTCTATTGATTAGGGTTAATCGTATGACCGCGGTGGCTGGCACGAGATTTACCAACCCTTGATAGTATAACTTAGTCAAACTTTCGTTCATTGCTTAATTTTTATCACTGCTGTTTCCCGTGGGGGTGTGGCTGAGCAAGGCGTTATGAGCTACTTAATAGTGTGCTTGATACCAGCTCCTTTTTATCATTGATGATTTAGAGGGCATTTTCACCGGAATGTGGATACTTGCATGTGTAGTTTTACTAACAACCAATAGAAAGGCTGGGACCAAACCTATGTGTTTATGGAGTTTGTGCAACTCATCTAGGCATTTTCAGTGCCTTGCTTTATTATTAAGCTACATTAAC